TGATTCTTATCAAAGAAAAACGGGGTTAACGGAGGCTGTTCAAACAGGTACAGGTAGACTAAACGGCATTCCCGTAGCAATTGGGGTTATGGATTTTCAGTTTATGGGGGGTAGCATGGGATCTGTAGTAGGCGAGAAAATCACACGTTTGATCGAGTATGCTACCAATCAATTTTTACCTCTTATTCTAGTATGTGCTTCCGGAGGAGCACGCATGCAAGAAGGAAGTTTGAGTTTGATGCAAATGGCTAAAATATCTTCTGCTTTATATAATTATCAATCAAATAAAAGGTTATTCTATATAGCAATCCTTACATCTCCTACTACGGGTGGGGTGACAGCTAGTTTTGGTATGTTGGGGGATATCATTATTGCCGAACCCAATGCCTACATTGCATTTGCGGGTAAAAGAGTAATTGAACAAACATTGAATAAGACAGTACCTGAGGGTTCACAAGTGGCTGAATATTTATTCCATAAGGGCTTATTCGATCCAATCGTACCACGTAATCCTTTAAAGGGCGTTCTGAGTGAGTTATTTCAGCTCCATGCTTTCTTTCCTTTGACTCAAACTTCAATCAAGTAGAAAAAAACAAAGCTTTAATTTAATAAATTATTAAATTAAGTTTTACATCTTATATTTTATTATTTATTTGGTGTTGGTGGTGACCAAGTAATTATTTAGTTTATAGGAATAAAAGTCAAAATACGAAAAATGGATTTTTCTTTGGTAACATAGGTAACAGAAGATTGAATTGTAGAAAGAATCCTACGTATTCTTTTTTGTATTCTTTTTTATCGATATTTTTAATTAGTAATCGAGAAATCTCTATCAAACAAAAAAAGAGTTAATTTTTTATCTTTTTTCTGTGAAATTAGGCAAGGTAAGGGAGTCCTGCATCTTTCTATATCCCCCGAGAACCTCAGTTTTACTAAGAATCCCTTTATCGTATTATAACGAATTTTTCGTTAATTTGTAAGAAATTCTTTCTTTATTAAATTATTAAATTAAATATATTAAACTATTCAATTTTCTATTAAAGTTTCGAGATTATAAAATTCTAATATACATATACTAAATAAAGATTTAGAATAGATAAATAAAAATAGACTAATAAAAAAAAAAAAAAATAAATAATGAATAAAATAATAAAAAAAAGTAAAGTGGATTATCGTATCTATTTCATGTAGAAACATATAGAAATGATGAATAAGACCATTTATTTACACTTTTAATTTACATTTATTATATACTTACTTAATATATGTTTATATATGTTATATACTTTAATATACTTAAATAGAATCTATTTACTTAAATAGAATCTATTTAATATATTATATATTAGTATCTCTATATAGATTAGTATTTCTACTCCTTATTAGATATTAGATATTAGATTAGATTTATTCCTTAGTAGTATCTTAGCATATACATAATATACTCTTATCTTGTATATTCTTTAGTATTGTATATATATACTCAATACTCACTTAAGTAGAATTCTATTCTATATTAGAATAGTATAATTCTATTAGAATAGTAGAATTCTATATATAGTATAATTCTATATGAAGTAGAATATATCTTTATAACAATAACAGGTTAAAATGTTAATATAACAAAAAATATAACGATAAATAACAAGTACAAATATTAAATCGAGGTACTCATTCTATGACAACTATCAGCAACTTACCCGCTATTTTTGTGCCTTTAGTGGGCTTAGTATTTCCGGCAATTGCAATGGTTTCTTTATCTCTTCATGTTCAAAAAAACAAGATTTTTTAGATATTATGGGATTTAATCTTATCTATCTTTTTTTCAAGACTTAGGCTTACTTGGATCATAGCACAATTCTCTATGTAGTAGAATATGGTATAACGTGTAGCTTCCTCCGAGCAGAAGCCCGTATGCATAAACACGATATATGGGGAAAATGAATTATAACTATTTGAAGAGAAATCATTATCGGGATGAATTTCTGAAACGTAAAGACAATCTATCTAAATGTCTGTGGATATCTATAAGAAATCATAAAAAAAGGATTTTATTATTTTAGTTTACCTCTAAGCAATTGATGAATTACTCCTAAAGCTTCACATCATAATAGTGCTAGTCGATGAGGATTACTTCGGAAACAAAAAGATTAAAGTCAAATTTATTGGGGTTTATCTCCCAATTACAATAAAATGCAACTAGATCTAGTATAGTATGAGTTGGCGATCAGACCGTATATGGATAGAACTTATAGCGGGGTCTCGAAAACCGAGTAATGTCTGCTGGGCTTTTATCCTTTTTTTAGGTTCATTAGGGTTTTTATTGGTTGGAACTTCTAGTTATCTTGGTAGGAATCTTATACCGTTATTTCCCTCTCAGCAAATCATTTTTTTTCCACAAGGAATCGTGATGTCTTTCTATGGAATCGCGGGTCTTTTTATTAGTTCATATTTGTGGTGTACAATTTCGTGGAATGTGGGTAGTGGTTATGATCGATTCGATATAAAAGAAGGAATAGTATGTATTTTTCGTTGGGGATTTCCTGGAAAAAATCGTCGCATCTTCCTCCGATTCCTTATGAAAGACATTCAATCCATCAGAATAGAAATTAAAGAGGGTATTTATGCTCGTCGTGTCCTTTATATGGAAATCAGAGGACAGGGGTCCATTCCCTTGACTCGTACCGATGAGAATTTGACTTTACGAGAAATTGAACAGAAAGCTGCTGAATTGGCCTATTTTTTGCGTGTACCAATTGAAGTATTTTGAAAAAAGGTGAATGCTTTCTTATTCTTAGCAAAAGGGAAAAAACTATAACTCAAGAATTCTCTTTCTCTTTTTTCTATAGCATAATTTAACTGAAGTTGCTGCCGAACTCTGATTAGAACAAAAAAAAGTAAACGTACACGGACCAATCATAAAGCGAAATAGTTTTTGTCCATAAATTCTTTTTTATGAGTATGTAAATCCACTTAAATCAATTCAGTAACGAAACAAGTAACAAATCGGAATAAAGAATTTCTCTTTTTTTTTTTTTCAATATTACGAATTTAGTAAATACAGATAGATTCTCTCTTGTAAATCATCTTTCCTTTTTTGTTAATCAACATTTTTTATCTTTTTTTTGTGCTCTTTAATTACCAACCGATTGGACCGCTTATAATGATAACTTTTCTATCTTGTTTTGACACTCATTTTTGATCATAGCATCACAGTATTCTTCAGAAAACTCTATTAATTATTCCTGTACTGGGGGATGCCAGCGAGTTTTTTTTCGAAATTTTTGGATATCTTGATAAACCGGGAGTTCTTTACGTATCGAAATTCGAATAATATTTATTATTTGAAATGGCTCTTTCGTGCATTCATCCAAAGGGGACAATTGCTTCGAATTTGAGCAATTGATATATCTTTTGAAAGAATATTATATAGAATATTCTAGTTTATTTCTTTCTTCATTCAATTTGAAGTGGAATTTTTCTTCTTCTATTTCTGTATTTCTATATTATTTTTCTGTATTCTTTCTAAATTCAAGGACCAATCATTGTACTGAATCACAAATAAAACGGGGAATAGACTTGATAACTTGTAATGTAATAGAACTGATATTTGATAGAAATCTTAGTATCGTATAGAGAGAGTCAACGAATGAGATGAGTTCATTTCAAAATTCACAGACGAGCAAATGGCAAAAAAGAACGCATTTATTTCCCTTCTATATCTTGCATCTATAGTATTTTTGCCTTGGTGGATCTCTCTCTCATTTACATTTAATAAAAGTCTGGAATCTTGGGTTAATAATTGGTGGAATACTAGGCCCTCCGAAATCTTTTTGAATGATATTCAAGAAAAGAGTATTCTAAAAAAATTCATAGAATTAGAGGAGCTCTCCCTCTTCGACGAAATGCTAAAGGAATACCCGGAAAGACGTTTACAAAAGCTTCACGTCGGAGTCTACAACGAAACGATCCAATTGATCAAGATGAACAATGAGGGTCGTATCCATACGATTTTACATTTCTCAACAAATATAATTTCTTTCGTTATTCTAAGTGTTTATTCTATTCTAAGTAATGAAGAACTTATTTTTCTTAACTCTTGTCTTCAAGAATTTCTATATAATTTAAGCGACACAATAAAAGCTTTTTCTATTCTATTATTAACTGATTTATGTATAGGATTCCATTCGCCCCATGGTTGGGAACTACTGATTGCCTCTATCTACAAAGATTTTGGATTTGCTCAGAATGATCAAATTATATCCGGTGTTGTTTCTACTTTTCCAGTTATTTTAGATACAATTTTAAAATATTGGATTTTTCGTTATTTAAATCGTGTATCTCCGTCACTTGTAGTGATTTATCATTCAATGAATGATTGAAAAATGATCGATCGATCCAATTATAATGTTTGTTACTTTGTAACATAAGTAAAACAGTCAAAATTGTACTTATTTTTTCTACCCACCCGGTGGATTCCTTCAATATTCGAGTAAAATTATTTCACTAAATAACAGAATCATAGATAGGGAACTATACTAGTGACTTATCCAATTTTATTGTAGAAATCTTCGGGATCAATGATTGGACCATGCAAATGAGAAATACCTTTTCTTGGATAAAGGAAGAGATTATTCGATTCATTTCCGTATCGCTCATAATATATATAATAACTCGGGCGCCCATTTCAAATGCGTATCCTATTTTTGCACAGCAGAGTTATGAAAATCCACGAGAAGCGACTGGCCGTATTGTATGTGCCAATTGCCATTTAGCTAACAAGCCCGTGGATATCGAGGTTCCACAAGCGGTACTTCCTGATACTGTATTTGAAGCAGTTGTTCGAATTCCTTATGATCTGCAACTGAAACAAGTTCTTGCTAATGGTAAAAAAGGAGCCTTGAATGTGGGAGCTGTTCTAATTTTACCTGAGGGGTTTGAATTAGCCCCCCCCGATCGTATATCGCCCGAGATTAAAGAAAAGATAAGCAATCTGTCTT